TAATTTTTGCGAGGGTTGCCCAAAAGCGGTATATAAGGCGTACCCAGTAAAGCTTACAAGTAAACCGGATATGGAGATGGCGACTAGGGTTGCTGTTTCCATTTTTCGATAATTTCAAGATCACAATGGATCACCACAATGTCGTTTATTTACAACTAAAACGGAAGTATATACAAAGTCAACAGATTTCAACTCATGATGAAAGAGGATTTATGGCTACAAAAACCGTTGAGAGTAGTTCTAGATCTGGGCCAAGACGAACTAACGTAGGGAATTTATTGAAACCATTGAATTCGGAATATGGAAAAGTAGCTCCAGGATGGGGGACTACACCACTTATGGGGGTTGCAATGGCTCTATTTGCAATATTTTTATCTATTATTTTGGAAATTTATAATTCTTCCATTTTACTGGACGGAATTTCAATGAATTAGTTTATAAAAGTTTATAAAAACGGGAAGTCCTTATTTTTCAATAAATCAATAAAAAAGGATTATTTTACTTAAACTTACTTAATACTTCAACTTAAGATTGCTTAAGACTTGTATTTATAGACTATTCTGGTAGTTCGATCGTGAAATTTATTTGTTTCAATATTTCATTTCCGGAATATGAGCGTGTGACTTGTTATAATTGATCCTATTGATAATACAGAGAATGTACCTGTCATCTCTATCAAGATGATTCTACTTCGTCAGATATTTATTCTAGTCTCTGGAGCACGGACTATATAGAATAGATCAATAAAAGAAATATTTGAACTATGATTCATACCTATTCTTCAGACCTCGCAAGCGGATGGAAATAGGCCTTTTCGAAATCAAACAAATTTTTCCTTTCAGTTTTGACCAAAAGAAAACTCTTTCTATAGCTATAGATATATATTTTATTGAGTCATTACATTCATTGAATAAGTGATGATCAAATGGTTTTTACTCAGAGAAACTTTTAGTTTAGCTTTTGCTTTCTTAAATCATCGTGGTTCTAGTATGAATCTGAGGTTTCAATTGATTCATAGGGTCTCAACAAGATAATTCTTATCAAATAATATCAAATAAAATTAAAAAAAAAAAGATAGGGAAGAGAAGATTCAAGAGGCCTGTTATAATTAACATAAAGAAAGATGGAGGAGCCAACTTGAGATTGTATTTCTTGGCATTATTATCACAAAGAGGAGATTCCGGATTTTTCTTATTCTTACTTCGTATCTTTGGGTCAAATAGAGTGACGTGGCTAAGACCCAAGAAGTTTTGAACTATCTATTCCATATCCATTGAAACCAGTATTTGTGTGTTTCGGCTTGAGCCGTACGAGATGAAATTCTCATATGTGGCTCTCAGAGGGGGAGTCCTTCTTGGGTTACCTATCTCAATAAAGTATATGATTGGTTCGAAGAACGTCTCGAGATTCAAGCGATTGCAGATGATATAACTAGTAAATATGTTCCTCCTCATGTCAACATATTTTATTGTCTAGGCGGGATTACGCTTACTTGTTTTTTAGTACAAGTGGCTACGGGTTTTGCTATGACTTTTTACTATCGTCCAACTGTTACAGAGGCTTTTTACTCTGTTCAATACATAATGACTGAGGCCAATTTTGGTTGGTTAATTCGATCAGTTCATCGATGGTCAGCAAGTATGATGGTTCTAATGATGATCTTGCACGTATTTCGTGTGTATCTTACGGGTGGGTTTAAAAAACCCCGCGAATTAACTTGGGTTACGGGGGTGGTTCTGGCTGTATTGACCGCATCTTTTGGCGTAACTGGTTATTCCTTACCTCGGGACCAAATTGGCTATTGGGCAGTAAAAATCGTAACAGGCGTGCCTGAAGCTATTCCTATAATAGGATCGTCCCTAGTAGAATTATTACGTGGAAGCGCTAGTGTGGGCCAATCCACTTTGACTCGTTTTTATAGTTTACATACTTTTGTATTACCTCTTCTTACTGCTGTATTTATGTTAATGCACTTCCCAATGATACGTAAGCAAGGCATTTCAGGTCCTTTATAGAAAAGGCAGATCATATATATTTGTAATTTATCATATAGGGGAGAAACAAAAATATTTAATTGCTACAAAACAAATATGGATTATTGAAAAATTAAGGCATGTTATTTGGATACTTCTCTTCAACTCTGAAGTATTGTATTGTTACGAATAGTTGAAGTATATTTTACTAAAAGAGGATGGATTATGGGAGTGTGTGACTTGAACTATTGATTGTTCCATGCGGATATATGATTTTTTCCGCTACGTTGGAATTCACAACCCAATGTGTCTCTGCATCCAACCATCAGGTCAATCCCCTTATGTAGCATAGGATAGGCCGGTTAGCTTGAGGAGAATCTTTTCTATGATTATACCCTAATCATGTTATGCATGAACAGGCTCCGTAAGATCCCTAGAATAAGTGATGTGGCATGATCCAATGTTCTATCTATTCCACTTTGTTTGATTTTTTTTATTATTAATTATATTTATTATATAATTATATA